AACTTTAATTTTATTAATTCATTTTTTTTTCTGTCAAAAATTTCACTTTCATCCAAAAATTGACTCCAGTTTTTTATCTTGTTCTCCTTGCAAAAGAATTTCTTTCTATGCACATTATTTTGATTCTTTAAATTGAAGGAAATTAGAATTCTCAATTCTCTACGACGTCTAGACGATAAAATTTTTTCAGGAACAAGCAAATCAGAATTCTTTTTGTCTCTATTTAGAGTTTTATGTCTTGGAATGGATTCATCAAAATGATTCTTAGTAACATTTTGGGGGTTTCGGTATCTTTGATTACTTTGGTGCTTACTTTTATGAACCAACGAAATACCTATGATTTGATACATAAAAAACTGTCCGTCATTTTTTACAGATAGACGGGCGGGTTCCATAATTAATATTCCCTTTTTTGTTAATTGTGTAAGATTTAAACGTCTCCTCATTATATCCAAATTCATTTCTTTCCTTTGAATATAGGATATAGAAATTTTTCTTAGATTTATTAGGCTAACCAGGAGACCATATATCTGGATATTATTCATCATTTTTTGATTCAATTGATTCAAACGTCCAGTCCATCTTAATTGCAAAGGAAAATCTCCTTTGAGTAATATTTGTAGTTTTTCGATCGATTCTAAAAGGGATTCTTCAATATTGTTTTGATTCTTTAATTCAAAATATTGTTTTGAATTGGATGGACTAAAATTGAAAAAATCCTCATCCTCTTCGTGCTTTCCCTTGATATTTTGATTTTCACTAAAATTTGGATTGATATTCAAATTAAAAAGAAGTAAGTTGCTTGGAATAAACCAAGGTTTCTCTTTATATTTATGATAAAGTATCAAAAACTCTGGAAATAAAAAAAATTTCGGATTTGATATGGGGCGATTTAAGATTAAGAATTTTTCATTCATTCCCATCCAATCAAAAGACATTCCCATCCAATCAAAAAAGACCCTTTTGTAATTGATTTCGGAATTTGAATCAATCGGAAGATAAAAAAGACCATTATTCGGAATTTTATCCCTTATTTGGATTTGGTCCTTATTAGATTCAACCTGAATATTTGTATTCAATTTCCAACCCAAATATTTTCTATCTGTATTTTTTTCCATATATATAATATCACTTTTTCCTAGATAATTCTTGATAGGAATATTTTTGAGTATGTTAACAGTTTTTTCTTTATTTCTGGTGGAATTTTCTTGCTTCTTATTTGGTTCTAATGATGATCTATAAATATAGGACTTCTTATTAGTTTCAGAATGAATATATTTATATGATAAACGATCATATCTATAGTTTTTTTGAAAATTCTCTTCTTTATTTGATAATAAATAGACTTTCAAATTTTGTTTTTTTTTGTAATCAAATAATTGGTCTTTTTCATAGGAATACCATTTATTTAGATCCTTATTTTGAGATGGCTGGCATTGATTTTTTCCATTTCGCCATTTTTGTGGGACTAATCTAGACCATGTAATCTGAGATAAATCGTATTGATAATGACCTCTTAACCAGTTTTTCCATGGATTCATTCCATAATTTGGAAGTTTCTTATGTCTTACTTCGTAATCAAAGATTCCTTGTCTTCCAAAAAAATCCTTTATTTCATTCTTAAGAAAAAAAGACGGTCCATTGTACTGAAGAATAGATCTTAACTTATTGAAGTTAATAACCTGGGTTTGTGATAATTTTAAAAATACATATTTTTGTGACAAGTAAGATAACTCAAAAAAAATATTTGACTTCCGCTTACTATTTCTAAGATTATCAAAAGCCTTTTTTATAGTCCTAGTCGAAATAAAGTCAATTTGATTTTGTTTTGTTTTATTAATCTTTTCTTTATTTGTTTCGTTATTGTCGATGTATTTCTCAATAATTTTTTTTGTTGATTCCATAAAAAGTTGTAGAGCAATTCTGCGCATATTAATGATACATAGAAAGATATCTATGTATATTTTTTCAATGAAAATTTTAACTATTAATTCAATATTATTTCTTTTTAATATTTTCCAAATTTTTGGGAGTGCTTCTCCATTATTCTTTTTATTTATTTTTTTTTTCAGCGTTACTGTTTTTTTATTTTTTTTCATTATTTCTATTTGATTTCTGATTGTGTTTCTTCTATCAATTCTATGTTTCATTTCTTCTTCTGTCTGTGAATAATTTGTCAAACCTTTAGGTCGATTTTGACTAAGTGATTCATGAATTATCTTATTGCTGATTATAGAATCCTTTTCTCTTTCAGTTTCATTTGATTCATATATTTCTCTCGTTATAAATAATGGAATTTTCTTTCCTTTTAAAAGTTCTTTTAGTATTTGTTTTACAAAGAAAAAGACTTTTGCTTCTTTTTTTTTTATTTTTTTTAAAGCTCTTCGAATTCTAAAATTAAATTTTCTGATTTCGACTTTATAGTCTATATCTTTAAAAATGGGTTCAAAAAAGGAAGGTGTTTTTCGCGGAGGACCAAAAGGATATTCCGTTTCCATTC